TTTTCATTCTATTTAGAATAGAATATAAAGTCGAATTAAAAGAGATTCCATAGAATATGCATAGAATTTTATATAATGAACATATTAACGATGGCTCTAATGGGCGGTTTTGCTAGAATAGGCAATAATGAGATCACTGTTTTGGTAAATGATGCGGAAAGGGGGAGTGACATTGATCCACAAGAGGCTCGGCAAACTCTTGAGTTTGCAAATTAGATAAGTTTAATATATCAAATATTAAAAGTTATCTTATATCAAAAATGTCTTATATAAACAAAAAATTTATAAACAAAACAAATAAAATATTCTAAGTTATCGTTATCATATATTATAATGTTATCATATATAATAAGAACTTATCTTATAATTCTAAGTTTTCTTATAGACATATAGAAAAGAAATAAGGATTCTATAAATATCTTAATAGAAACAAATTAATTTATATATTATGATATGACACACCAATTCGTTATGCATGGATTCCCATTGGGAATCCATGCATCCAGTAGGAATTGAACCTACGAATTCGCCAATTATGAGTTGGGCGCTTTAACCATTCAGCCATGGATGCTTAGTATATAAAAAAAATAAACAAAACCAAAAAATATTATAAGTTATCGTTCTCATATATTCTAGAATATATATTCTATATAAATATAAATAGAATAATATATAATTCTAGTAATATAAAAATAATTCTAATAATATTAATATAAAAATAAAAAGACTATACCAAATCCTTTATCATATTAAAGGAAAAATTACTTTATCTTGATCTTGGGCGGATAGCGGAACTCGAACCCGCACCTTCTCCTTGGCAAAGAAAAATTTTACCAATTTGACCAATAGATAGTTTATTCGAATTATAGATAGGTGTATAATCTAATAATGAGAGCGAGGTAGCTATCTATAAGTTTTCTATTTGGTATTTTAGGAGGAGCTGATATTTTAGGAGGAGTAAATAAAATAGATTTATATTGACACTAATTAAATTTACATACAAAATAGAATGACATAGAATAAAGTAAGTTTTCTTTTTCAATTTAATGATAATGGATTTGTCTTGACAAAAAATTTGATTTACGATAAAATCAATATGGATATGGTATTAAAACTTTATTTTAATTGAATTAATTCTATAGGATTACTAGAAAAGAAAGATTGGAGGATTACTAGAAAAAAAAAGATTGGAGGATTACTAGAAAAAAAAAGATTGGAGGATTACTAGAAAAGAAAGATTGGATTGGATTACTATTACTACTTCAACTTAGATTTGACTTATATTTTAAATTAATAAATAGGAGGTTCCGTCTATGAATACAGATTTATTTCGTTCTATGAATACAGATTTATTTCGTTCTAAGAATCCTTGGGTGATTTCTAAGAATGCTGGGGTGACTTCTAAGAATCCTTGGGTGATTTCTAAGAATGGTTGGATGATTTCGAGTTTCCGTGATGAATACGAATCTACGGGGGAAAACCCTCCTCAACCAGAGGAGGAGGCAGAAGAAAGAGAAGATCTAGAGGAGGAGACAGAGGATGAGGCAGAAGAAAGAGAAGATCTAGAGGATGAGACAGAGGATGAGGCAGAAGAAAGAGAAGATCTAGAGGATGAGACAGAGGATGAGGCAGAAGAAAGAGAAGATCTAGAGGATGAGGATGAGGATGAGCCAAATATCGATTGGTGGGATCAATGTGAGGATTGCTATGCGAACAATTGGAAACCTTATTTGGAAGATCGAATCTACCTCTGTGAATTTTGCGACAAATATTTAAAATTGCCGAGTTCAGATAGAATTGAAATTTTGGTCGAACCTTGTACTTGGGATCCAACGGATCAAAACATGGTCTCCATGGATCCCATTCGATGGGATGCTGAGGAGCCTATAACGCTTTCAATAGATGTGGAGTTCTTAACTCGTTCAGATGAGGAGGTGACTACTCCATCTCCTTCAGCTAAAGAGCTGGGCTATTATATTAGTAAATATTTGCTTAGTAAATATTTGGGTAAATATTTGGAATATCTTACTAAATATTGGAAATATTTCCAACACATGGTAGACGTCTTGGAGCGAGAAACCGAGAAGACACTGCCCAAGCTTTTGGAATGCCTGTTCGGTGATGGTGATAGTTTATAGTTAAATAATTTTTGAAAATAGAATTGATTCAAATTTCATCCAATCCACTTTATTAAATAGAAATAATATAATTATACTCACGCATATACCTTTTTCACATTTCATGGAATTGAAATATATTTAAAAAATATATTTAAAAAAAAAATTTATCAAGTATGAAAAATTTATCAAGTATGATTAATCGAGCCCAGCTTCTGGTCCTACTAGTACAGATCATGATCGCATTGGATCAGATCATGGTAGTAAAGGAACTAATCAAGTATTATTTTTGGGATCATGAAGGGCTAGAAGAAGGGATGGGGAAGCTTCGATCTGAGGCTGAGGTTGGGCCGGATAGAGATCTGTTGGAGCTCATAGATCTG